GAATCAATAGCAATAAGTCCGGTTTGCATAGGCTCATATACGGAACGTCTCGAAATAATACCCGGGGCGGGCGATTCAATTAACCGAGATTCCGAAGCTGAAATTTCGCCCCTACCATCAATAGGTTTAGCAAGAGCATTTATAACACGACCCAAATAAGCCTCGCTCACTGGTATCTGAGCAATTCTTCCTGTTGCTTTTACAGAACTTCCCTCTTGTATCATCAAACCGTCACCCATTAACACAACACCAACATTATTGGATTCCAAATTAAGAGCAATGCCTATTGTACCCTCTTCAAATTCGACTAATTCACCTGCCATTACTTCATCAAGACCATGAATACGAGCAATGCCATCACCTACTTGAAGTACCGTGCCAGTATTCACAATCTTGACTTCTCTATTATATTGCTCAATACGTTCACGGATAATATTACTAATTTCGTCGGCTCTAAGGGTTGCCATGAGTCTTGCTTAATTCTTTTTCAGAAACAAAGGAAAAATCAATAAATAATGCCTACAGTAGAAGGACTAATCAGTTATTTCTTTCATCGCCCCAAACATACGAATATTAGCACCGATGGTACGTAAATGTAACTCGTTGTTCAAACAACTATTCAGAGTTCCTAGAGCTCCTTGTAAGGCTTGTTGAAAAACGCGTTGTCTGACTTGATTAATCGCTCTTTGTTGTTCAAACTGAATGGTTTCGTTTTTGTAATTTTCTAATCGTTCCAAATTTTGATAAGTTGAATTAATCAAATTCAATTTTTCTCGTTCTATCTCGGAATACCCATTCACTCGAAACTCATCCGCTTCTATTTTCACTTTTTGTAAGCGGGTCTTGGCCTTTTCCAGCCTTTCAATGGACGCTCCGCGTAGCTCTTCTGAATTTCGAATAGTACTCAAGATTCTCTGTTTTCGATTATCTAATAAATCACTTAATGAAAGTAGATTATCTTCCCATTACAATTAATTTTAACAATTCCATGACCTCTTCCCGAACCAAACAGGAATCTTTCGATTCATTTGGCTCTCACGCTCACTTACTTATTACTTATGGGGCATTCCCATATCACTTTTTTATTTATATAATATTTATATAATGAGCTTATCCTCTCTTTTCTGTTCAGATTTCAAAATATTGAAACGGATCGTTGATCCAAGACCAGAATATTCATATTCGGAGGACTCTTCCGACCAGACAAAAAATCTGTAATTATCGGCAAAGTTGTTTCTTTTTTTATTCAAATCCAAAAAATTCCGCTTACTTTATACATAGGTTGTCGATTCCGCATTGGATAAAAAAAGTAGGGGATTCCCGTTTTTCCAGTAACAGTAAAAGGTTCAAATCATTTTATCGATATGAGTGTTCTATATCGGATAAAATGTAAGGATTCGTTTTGAAACTCTCGCCATACTAACATAGATAGTGGTAGAAAGAACACCAACGTTGCGCCCAGACTTCAACCAATTTAGCTTTAACCATGTTTAGGCCCCCATATTATTGGTTGATAGAGAATCAAAGTGTATTTACCAACGAATCACGAAATGCTATGGTTCGTACATATGATTTCTGAATTGATTCAGAAGTAATTCGCGGGATCGTGCACCTTTCTTTCCTAGTTATAAAGAAAAAAAGTGCAGCTGGTTAGATCCAGCTTATTCTTGAAATAAACAACTCGCACACACTCCCTTTCCAAAAAAAATCAATACACCAAGGACTACACTTAGATTTATTGGATTTGTTGCTAAAATATCGGTATTAAATCCGAAACTCCCGGCGGATGGCCAATGACCCAAGGAAACGAAAGAATCGGTTACATTTTTCATATGATCTCCTCTTATAGATAGGACTAGACTAAATTGAACAGGACTAGACTAAATTGAACAGAGTTCTTTTTTTATTACTTTACCTTTTGTTGATTTTCTTTATTTTTCATTTCATATTTCTCAATCTATTTAATTTCAATTGAACCCCCCAAAAAAATACTAAATAAAATTATAATTAGGTCCCAGGCCGGGTATCATATCAATTACGAAATATCTCGTTCGTTGCAAGGGGTACTAAAAAAGGGGGTTCCATTGGACCGAGAACGGGAAGGAAAAAAGTGAGTGGATCCGCTAATTCCTGATCCTCAAATTAGTCCTTCCCACGGGGTATTATCTCAACGAACAACGAATAAGTTAAAGTTATTGTAGGATTGAAATCTTGATATAATTTGAAAAATAAAGTGGCAAATCTAAGATAATAAAATAAGAAAGATAAAAATAAGACTTTCCCTTTTATTTCGAGGATTAAACAAAAGGATTTGCAAATAAAAGCGCTAATGCCACGACCAGCCCATAAATTGTTAAAGCTTCCATAAAAGCCAGACTAAGCAATAAAGTACCTCGTATTTTACCCTCTGCTTCTGGTTGTCTCGCGATACCTTCTACGGCTTGGCCCGCAGCAGTCCCTTGTCCAACTCCCGGTCCAATAGAAGCCAGCCCTACAGCCA